TGAGTTGAAACACGCGTGGATTATCTTATGTAGGGTGGTTTATAGTAGAGTCTTATGTAAGTATTATTGGGGTCTTGAGTGGTTTGGGGCTCTGCTTACTTACTGATTTATCTGTCTATGGTTAGGGTAGATTTTTAGTATTATCGGAGGGAAAAGTTGGGGTATTTTATTGGACTTACTGACATAGAAGTCAATAATTTGGTTTCCTCGTAAGAAGAAGAAAATTAGGATTGATAACATGCGATAGCATGTTGGGGTGGTTGGGGTGGTTTCTAGTTAAATTCTGTATTGATTTTTTTTTAGTCCGACAAGCATGAATATAATAACACCTTATGGTTACTATGCAAGATAGGAATATTGACTAATAAGTCCAGCTACAATTGAATTGTCTGCGTCGGGGCCTCTGACGGCCAATGGTGAGTCCAAGCATCCCCCCAAATAAAAAACCACTAAAGGCATGACAGTGCAGTTATGTTGGGTCACGGGCGAATATGGAACTAATCCATCGTGATGTCTTATTTAAGGGGAACGAGTGAGCGGGTAACAATTGATGGCCCTGAAGTAGGAACCAGATGCCAGATAAAGTTTCAGGAATAGCTACCCCCAAGTATTATGGGATCAGAGCAAGAAGAGGGACACGTATTGGGCGGGTTGATGGTTTCACGGAGGATGGTAGATTAAGAGACCACCCGTAGCAGGGGATATCCATTTGGAACGAGAAAGGTCTATGACGACAATGGGGTATGTGCCGCTAGTGAATGGTATGCGCTATGCAATATTATGGAATTAATGGACATAGGGATAGTCGTGTTGAAGATCATGTTATGTGATGGGAGAATTTAATGGTTTATGTACTATGTGAGTATTAAATACGCGCTTGATATCCATGGGGACAATAATATTATGTTGATTAGACATGGTATGTTCTATGTACTTTAGTACATGTATATTTGATGAGCATTGTTTAATGGGGACATGCATTAATGCACGATATACATAGGGGATTTTTATTTAAATATAGTTAATAGTGACATAGAAGTTAAAATTTAAGGAACTTGTCGAGTAGTCGTACAGGGGGTAGTTTAATGTAGTAATTTCGGCTTTGGGAGTCGAAGGTGGAGCGGAATGCTTCTTCCCTGATATATGCTCTAAGAAGATTGGGAACTTCATTTTTGGTTTACAAGACCAAAGTAATATTTATTATACTATTAGAGCTCTTCATTTAAGTAGCTTATTCTCAAGGAGGCTGATAGAAGGTAAAATAATAAGAATGATTGTAAAGTAGAGGATGGATGCCACCTGTCCAATTGCGATAAATGGGTATTCGACGGGTTGTCCTCCAATTCATGTTAGGGTAAAGAGGTCAGCGACAAGGATTCAGAAGAAGCATTGGCTAAGTGGTCGAAATATTATGCTTCGTTGTTTTGATATATGGAGAATAGGGAATAATATAAGGATTAAGATAGAGAATACTAAGGCTAGTACTCCTCCTAGTTTATTAGGAATGGATCGCAAGATTGCGTATGCGAATAGAAAGTACCACTCTGGTTTAATATGGGGAGGGGTGTTAAGTGGGTTAGCTGGAATATAATTGTCGGGGTCTCCTAGAAGATCAGGAGTAAATAGTACTAGGTTTATGAAGATTAGAAGAAGGATTAAGGCTCCTAGAAGATCTTTAATTGAGTAGTATGGGTGAAATGGGATTTTATCTGAGTCGGAGATTAGGCCTGATGGGTTGTTTGATCCTGTTTCGTGTAGGAAAAGAAGGTGGATTATGGCTAGGGCTGCAATAATAAAAGGTAGGACGAAGTGAAATGCAAAGAATCGGGTTAGGGTGGCTTTATCTACGGAGAAGCCTCCTCAAATTCATTCGACGAGGGTAGTTCCAATATAGGGAATAGCAGATAATAAGTTTGTAATAACGGTAGCCCCTCAGAAAGATATTTGTCCTCATGGTAGAACATAGCCTATGAATGCGGTAGCTATAACTGCAAATAAAAGGATGACGCCAACATTTCATGTCTCAAAGTAGGTGTAGGAGCCGTAGTAGAGGCCTCGTCCGATGTGGAGAAAAAGGCAGATAAAGAATATTGAGGCGCCGTTTGCATGTATATATCGAATTAGTCAGCCATAGTTTACGTCTCGGCAGATATGGGTGACAGAGGAGAAGGCTGTTATTGTGTCAGATGTGTAGTGTATGGCTAGGAAGAGTCCTGTGACGATTTGGATGATTAGGCAGAATCCTAGGAGGGAACCAAAATTTCATCATGCTGAGATATTGGAGGGAGTGGGGAGATCAATGAATGAGTGGTTTACGATTTTGATTAGGGGATGAGACTTGCGAATGTTTGTCATTATTGTTTTTATAGTTGAATTACAACGATGATTTTTCATGTCATTGGTCATGGTTAGATTCCATGTAAAAATAATGACATATGTAACATACTTGTTAAGTATACTATTTGTACTTGGTTTTGTTGGATTTTCTTCAAAACCCTCTCCGATTTATGGGGGGTTAGGTTTAATTATTAGTGGTGGTGTTGGATGTGGGATTGTATTGTGTTTTGGTGGATCTTTTTTAGGCTTAATAGTATTTTTAGTCTATTTGGGGGGAATGTTAGTGGTTTTTGGTTATACTACGGCTATGGCAACGGAGGAGTATCCGGAAGCGTGAAGTTCTAATGTAATGATTTGAGGTGTATTGTTATTAGGGGTATTAGTGGAGTTAGGAATTGCTATAATGACAATAGTGATGGATGGGGTGGAAGTAGTAGTTGAGTTTAAGAATACAGAAGACTGGTTAATGTTTGATGTGGAAGAATTGGGGTTAGTGCGGGAAGATTCAATAGGGGTAGCAGCTTTATATAGTTATGGGAGTTGATTGATAGTTGTTGCGGGTTGATCTTTATTTGTTAGTATTTTTATTGTAATTGAAATTACTCGAGGAAATAGGATGTGAGTGTTAATGCAAGTATAGTTGAAGCTAGGAATGATAGGAAATATAACTTGATTAAACCTTTTTGGTTAGAAGTTAGGATTGATGCAGTGGCTTGAAGGTTAGCGATAAATTTGGGAATGGATTTTTCTATTCAAATTAAGTCTAGGAGAGTAGAAGCTGTTTTTTGACTAACATTGAGGCCCAGGTAGGGGTGGATTCGGTGGATTGTGGTTGGGTAGTATCCTAGTATGTTTGAGAATTTTGATGAGTAGGAATAGTAGTTGGTTTTGAGGTTAAGGGTTAGTTGGTTTAGTTCTATGGCAATTATAAATCCTAGGACTGTAATTAGTAGTGCGGTTATTTTTAAGTAAGTTGGTATTGTTAAGATGGGGATATTTATAGGCGGGATGTTATAGGATAAGATAAACCCAGCAAAGACACTTCCAATTAGGAGGCGTATGATGGAGTTAATGAGTAGGGGGTTATTTTCATTGATAGGGGTAGTGGTAGAGAATCGGGGTTGTCCTATTAAGGCGAAGAAAATAATTCGTGTGCTGTAAATGGCAGTAAGGGAGGTGGCAATAAGAGTAATAGTGAGGGCTCAGGCGTTGGTATAAGACGTATTTGCGGATTCGATGATAAAATCTTTTGAGTAGAAACCAGTCAGGAAGGGTGTGCCTGTTAATGCGAGACTACCAATAATTAGAGAGGAGGATGTGAATGGTATAGCTTTGAATAATCCTCCTATTTTTCGAATGTCTTGCTCATCATTTAGGCTATGGATAATTGAGCCAGAGCATATAAATAGCATGGCTTTGAAGAATGCGTGAGTGCAAATATGAAGGAAGGCTAGGTGGGGTTGATTAATTCCAATTGTTACTATTATTAGGCCTAGTTGGCTTGAAGTTGAGAATGCGACGATTTTTTTGATGTCGTTCTGGGTAAGAGCACAGATAGCGGTAAAAAGTGTTGTAATTGCTCCTAAGCATAAGGCAATTGTTTTGGCAAGTTCATTATTTTCTATTAGGGGGTAGAATCGAACTAGAAGGAAAATACCTGCTACTACTATAGTGCTAGAGTGAAGTAGGGCTGATACTGGCGTAGGTCCTTCTATAGCTGATGGCAGTCAGGGGTGGAGTCCAAATTGAGCTGATTTGCCAGTTGCGGCTAAAAGAAGTCCTAGAAGGGGTAGTAAGGGAATGTCTATTATAAATAGTTGTTGGAGTTCTCAAGAGTTTGAGTTTATTATAAATCATGCTATAGTAAGAACGAAGCCGATATCCCCAATTCGATTATAAAGGATAGCTTGGAGGGCAGCTGTGTTAGCTTCTGTTCGTCCGTATCATCATCCAATTAGGAGGAAGGATATAATGCCGACGCCCTCTCAGCCAATAAATAGTTGGAAGAGATTATTAGATGTAACTAGGATTATTATGGTAATGAGAAACATGAGAAGATATTTGAAGAACTGGTTGATATAAGGATCAGAGTGTATGTATCATATTGAAAATTCTATAATTGATCATGTAACGAATAGAGCGATAGGTATAAATATTATTGAGAAATAGTCTAGCTTAAAGCTTATTGATAAATGAATTGTTTGGATGGTTATTCAATGTCAGTTGGAAATTACTAATTCGTAATTAGAGCTTATGAATATTAGTATGGGAAGCAAGGAAAATATAAGAGCGCATATAATAGATGTTTTAACATAGTTTGGGTATTTGTTGTTTTCGTAGAGATTAGTAAGAGCTAATAAAATGGGGGTTGTGAGAGTTAATAGAGATACAAGGATGAGAGAGGTTATTAAGTTAATTACTTTTATTTGGAGTTGCACCAAGTTTTTGGCTCCTAAGGCCAATGGATTACTACTATCCTATAAAAGTTAAGAAAGCCGCGAGTGTAGGCGCGGAGGGCATGAATTAGCAGTTCTTGCATTCTTTCTTGGTAAATAAGAGGATATTAGGCTCTGTTATTAGATTCACAATCTAATGTTTTATTTAAACTATATTTACAGTATAATTGGCCCATAATAATTTTGGGGTTGATTGATAGGAGAATAAGTGGAAAGATGTGTATGAATATTAGAGTATTTTCTCGGGTAAACGATGGGTTAATATTTAGTATATGATATGTAAATTTGCCACGTTGTGTAGTAATTAATATATAAAGTGAGTATAGTGCTGTAATTAACATATTGGCACCTATTAAAAAGATTGTAATATTTGATCATGAGAAGGAAGAGATGATAATGAAAAGTTCTCCGATTAAATTAATTGTTGGGGGAAGAGCTAGGTTAGTTAGGCTGGCTAGAACTCATCAGGTAGCTATTATGGGGAGAATGGATTGAAGTCCTCGGGCTAGAATTATAGTTCGACTATGGACTCGTTCATAGTTAGTATTGGCGAGACAAAATAGTATAGACGATGTTAGTCCGTGGGCAATTATTAGTGCAGTTGCTCCTATAAAGCTTCAGGGGGTTTGAATTATGATGGCTACAATGACTAGGGCTATGTGACTAACGGATGAGTAGGCAATGAGAGACTTAAGGTCTGTTTGTCGTAAACAGATGGAACTTGTTATTACTATTCCTCATAGAGATAGTATAATAAATGGGTACGCTATAGAATTGGTGATGGGATGAAGGATAGTTGTAATTCGTATTATACCGTAGCCTCCTAGTTTTAGTAAGATAGCAGCTAATACTATGGATCCTGCAATGGGAGCTTCTACGTGTGCTTTTGGTAGTCAGAGATGAAAGCCGTATAGGGGTATTTTTACTATAAAGGCTATGATGCATGCTAGTCATAGTATGTTGTTGGCTCAGGATGAGGGAATATTGTTTGATTGATAGAGGGAAATTATGAAGTTTAGTGATCCAGTTGATTTTTGAATATAGATTAGTGCTACTAGGAGGGGTAAGGAACCGACTAGCGTATAGAATAAAAAGTATAAGCCTGCATTTAATCGTTCTGTTTGGTTCCCTCATCGGGTAATAATGATTAGTGTGGGGATTAGAGTAGCTTCGAATAGGATATAGAATATAATTAGTTCTGATGCAGAAAATGTTATAATAAGAAAAAATTGAAGAGAAATAAGTATTAAGATATAAAGTTTTTTTCGAGTTAGGGGTTCTTTAGTTAGGTGATTCTGGCTTGCTATAATTATTAGGGGTAGAAGTCATGCTGTTAGAATTAGCAGGGGGGTGGATAGAGAGTCAGAGAAAAAAGTTGTTGAAAAGATTAAGCTATTGTCGTTGACTTGAAGGAGTGAGAATAATACGATAAGACTGATTAGAAGGCTATGAATTGAGGAGTTAATTCAGATTTGAGAGTTTTTGGAAAATCATGTAAGAGGGGCGAGCAGGATAGTGGGTAAAATGATTTTTAGCATTGGAGAATATTAAGGTTTTGAACATAATCTAAGCCGTAAGTGTTTGACACCATAACAAGAAGGGCTAGTCCTACTGCAGCTTCACATGCTGCGAACACTAGGAGTAGTACGGGTAACATGAATGACAGTAGAAAGTGAGTGTTTAGAATAATTAAAGTACTGAGAATAAATATAGATAATATTATTCCTTCTAAGCATAGAAGTGATGATATTAGGTGTGAGCGATAAATAAATATGCCTAATAGGGATGTTAGATAGGCTAGAAATATGTTAAGAGTAATTAAGGGCATTTTGACAGTTATGAACTTTCATAATCTAGTGAGTCGAAATCACTTGTTTTAGCTTAAACTAATTGTCATATTCAATTCATTCAAGGCCTTTTTGGATCCATTCGTAAGCCAACCCCAGGGTTAGAATGAGAACTAACAACAGAGCTATGGTTAATATAAGTATAAGGTTATTGGTTTGAGAAGCTCAGGGAAGTGGTAAAAGGAGGGCAATTTCGAGATCAAATAGAAGAAATGTAATGGCAACGAGGAAGAATTTTATTGAGAAAGGTAAACGAGCTGTTCCTGTAGGGTCAAATCCACATTCATAAGGACTAGTTTTTTCAGCGTAGGCGTTTATATTGGGGAGTCAAAATGCGATTGTGACTAGTAGTAGTGCGATGGTAATATTAATGAGGAGGGTTAGTAGAAGGTTAATTACTCTCTCCCAGTGTTTGTCTGGGTCTAGTTGATTGGAAGTCAACTGTACTCGTTGATACTAAGAGAGTATGAGCCTCATCAATAAATAGATACGTATAGGAATAGTCATACTACATCAACGAAATGTCAGTATCAAGCAGCAGCTTCAAACCCAAAGTGGTGATTTGATGTAAAGTGAAATTTAAGTTGGCGAAGAAGACATACTAGGAGAAAAGTAGATCCAATGATTACATGAAGACCGTGGAATCCGGTAGCTATAAAAAATGTTGAGCCGTAGACACCGTCAGAAATTGTGAATGAGGTTTCAAAGTATTCCGAAGCTTGGAGTAAGGTGAAATATAATCCGAGAGCGATGGTGATAGCTAAAGCTTGAAGTATGTGTTTTCGGTCTCCTTCTATAAGGCTGTGGTGGGCTCAAGTGATGGATACACCTGAGGCTAAAAGAACAGATGTATTAAGAAGAGGAACTTCTAAAGGATTAAGCGGGTTAATTCCTACAGGAGGTCAGCAACCTCCTAGTTCAGGGGTAGGAGCTAGGCTAGAGTGATAGAATGCTCAGAAAAACCCAGCGAAGAAAAACACTTCTGATACGATGAATAAGATTATTCCGTATCGAAGGCCTTTCTGGACAATTGTTGTATGGTGGCCCTGGAATGTTCCTTCACGAACGATGTCTCGTCATCATTGATATATAGTAAGAATATTTGTTAATATTCCTAGTATTAGTAGAAAGTTGGAATTAAAATGGAATCATATTACTAAACCAGATGTTAGAAGTAGCGCTGATAGTGCTCCTGTAAGGGGTCATGGACTGGGGTTGACTATATGGTAGGCATGGGTTTGGTGGGTCATTAGGTGTTATCATGTAGGTAGAGGCTTACAAGTAGAGTAAATACGTATGCTTGAATTAATGCTACGGCAAATTCTAGAACTGTTAATAAAATGAGGATAATAAAAGTGATTATTGCAGTTGGGGGGCTAATAGAAGTTAAGACTAAAGTGGCTCCTCCGATTAGGTGTATAAGTAAGTGACCGGCTGTAATGTTAGCGGTTAGTCGAACAGCTAGGGCTATGGGTTGAATAAATAGGCTAATTGTTTCGATAATTACAAGTATTGGAATTAAGGGGATTGGAGTGCCTTGCGGAAGAAAGTGAGCAAGGGATGCTTTGGTTTTATAGCGGAAACCAGTAATTACTGCCCCTGCTCATAAAGGGATGGCTATCCCTAAATTCATTGATAGTTGGGTAGTAGGTGTAAATGAGTGGGGTAAAAGTCCTAAGAGGTTAGTAGAGCCAATAAATATGATAAGGGAAATTAATATTAGGGACCAAGTTCGTCCCTTTAAGTTGTGTATTGCCATTATTTGTTTTAGTACGAGTTGGATTAGTCATTGCTGGAAAGATACAAGTCGGTTATTAATTAGTCGATTTGGAGTAGGAAGTAAGATATTGGGAAATGAAATGATTAAGATAATGATGGGTATACCTATTAGTGTTGGGGTAATGAAAGAGGCAAATAGATTTTCGTTCATTTTTTTTCTCAAGGAGTGTTGTATAAGGTTAGTTTTATATCTTTTGGTGAAGGATTTGAGTGGTAGGAGTGATTAGCAATTTTAGATTGAAATAAAATAAATAAGGCGAGAAATATAGAGATAATTGTAGTAAATCATGTTGATGTATCTAGCTGGGGCATGCCATTATGAGGAGGTTTAAACTCCCAGTCTTTAACTTAAAAGGTTAATGCTGTTATCAGCTTCATAATGAATTTATAGCATTGATGAAGATCAGTTTTCAAAGTGTTTTAGCGGTACTATTTCTAAGACAATTGGTATGAAGCTATGGTTAGAGCCACAAATCTCTGAGCATTGACCATAGTATAAGCCCGGTCGTGTGGATGTTAGAGTGGCTTGATTTAGTCGACCAGGGATGGCATCTGTTTTTAGCCCAAGGGAGGGGACAGCTCAAGAGTGAAGTACATCTTCTGATGAGATTAATATGCGAACTGGAACTTCTATGGGTAGAACAACTCGATTATCAACTTCTAAGAGACGCAGTTCTCCTGGTTTTAAATCAGATGTGGGGATTATATAAGAGTCAAAATTTAAGTCCTCATAGTCTGTGTATTCATAGCTTCAGTATCATTGATGTCCTATGGTTTTAACTGTTAAAGAGGGGTCATTAATTTCATCTATTATGTAAAGAATACGTAAAGAGGGCAGAGCAATTAGGATTAAGATGATTGCGGGTAAAATGGTCCAAATTGTTTCAACTTCTTGTGCATCTATAGTACTTGTATGGGTAAGTTTAGTGGTGAGTATTAGTGAAATAATATAAAGAACGAGGGAGCTGATTAAGAAGACAATTATTAGTGTATGGTCATGAAAATGAAGTAATTCTTCTATGATGGGTGATGTGGCATCTTGAAATCCTAGTTCGAATGGATAGGCCATAAAGATATAAAGGATTTTAACCTATAAGTTAACTTTGACAAAGTTATGTAATTTTTTTACTAATATCTTATAAAGAAAGTCATAATGGTTATGGAGCTGGCTTGAAACTAGTTATTGAAAGTTCGATTCTTTCCTTTCTTGTGCTTAGGCTTTGACGTAGGTAGGCTCTTCAAACGTGTGGTAAGGAGGTGGGCACCCATGAAGTCACTCTAAGTTTGTTGTTGTAAGTTCAACAGTTAACACTTCTCGCTTTGATGCGAATGCTTCTCAGACTATAAAGATTATAATTATAACCGCAGTTAAAGAAATAAATGAGCCTATTGAGGAGACAGTGTTTCATATGGTATATGCATCAGGATAATCAGAATAGCGTCGAGGTATGCCTGATAATCCTAAAAAGTGTTGAGGGAAGAATGTTAAATTTACGCCTACAAATATTACTGTAAAGTGAATTTTAGCTCATGTTGAATCTAGAGTATAGCCGGTAAATAAAGGGAATCAATGGACGAAACCTCCTATAATTGCAAATACAGCTCCTATAGATAGAACGTAATGGAAGTGGGCTACTACATAGTATGTGTCGTGTAATACAATATCTAGAGATGAATTAGCTAGAACAATTCCTGTTAAGCCTCCAACTGTAAATAAGAAAATAAAACCAAGGGCCCATAGTATTGCAGGTGATCATTTAATATTTCCTCCATGGAGGGTTGCTAGTCAACTGAAAACTTTCACTCCTGTTGGAATAGCAATGATTATTGTTGCTGATGTGAAATATGCACGGGTATCTACATCTATACCAACAGTAAATATATGGTGTGCTCATACGATAAAGCCTAAGAATCCAATTGATATTATAGCTCACACCATGCCTATATATCCAAAAGGCTCTTTTTTACCTGAATAATAAGTAACAATATGAGAAATAATTCCAAACCCTGGAAGGATGAGAATATATACTTCAGGATGTCCAAAAAATCAGAACAAGTGCTGATAGAGGATAGGGTCTCCTCCTCCAGCAGGGTCGAAAAAGGTTGTATTTAGGTTTCGATCAGTTAGGAGTATAGTAATTCCTGCTGCGAGAACAGGGAGTGATAAGAGTAATAAAACAGCTGTAATTAGAACTGATCACACAAATAAAGGAGTTTGATATTGAGATATAGCAGGAGGTTTTATATTAATAATAGTGGTAATAAAGTTAATTGCTCCTAAAATTGATGAGACACCTGCTAGGTGTAGTGAAAAGATAGTTAGATCTACAGAAGCTCCTGCGTGTGCAAGATTTCCCGCTAGAGGGGGGTATACTGTTCAGCCAGTTCCAGCTCCTGCCTCAACTATAGAGGAAGCCAGGAGAAGAAGGAATGATGGGGGTAGGAGTCAGAAACTTATATTGTTTATCCGAGGGAAAGCTATATCAGGGGCTCCAATCATGAGGGGGACCAGTCAATTGCCAAACCCTCCGATTATAATTGGTATAACTATAAAAAAGATTATAACAAATGCATGTGCTGTTACAATAACATTATAAATTTGATCATCTCCTAGTAAGGCTCCAGGCTGTCCTAGCTCTGCTCGAATTAGCAGGCTAAGAGCAGTTCCGACTATTCCGGCTCAGGCACCAAATAGAAGATAAAGGGTTCCAATGTCTTTATGATTGGTTGAGAATAATCAACGATTGATGAACATAAGTAGGTGGTAAAATGGCCGAGTAAGCATTAGACTGTAAATCTAAAGACAGAGGTTGAAATCCTCTTTTTACCAAAGTCCTGAGGTGATCTATCATATTGAATTGCAAATTCAAAGGAGCAGCTTCAACTCTGCCGGGGCTTCTCCCGCCTTTTTTCTTTACGGCGGGAGAAGTGGATTGAAGCCAGTTGATTTAGGCAATTAGCTGTTAACTAATTTTTTATGGGTTTGAGTCCCATCGATCCAGGGAGTTAAGAATATAAGGGCTTAGCTTAATAAAAGTAATTGAGTTGCATTCAGTAGATGTAGGATAGAGTCTTACAGTCCTTATTACAGGAGTTAAATATAGCTATTTACTTAGGGCTTTGAAGGCTCTTGGTCTGTTTTAACCTAAACTCCTAGTCAAGGGTGGATAGGATAGGTATTAGGGGAAGTGTTAGTGTGGATATTATAGTAATAGTTGGAATAAAAAAGGTTATTTTTGTGCTTTCAAACTGTCATTTTATTTTTGTGTTGTTGGGAGTGGGAAATAGTGTAAGTGATGTTGAATAAATAAGTCGTATATAGAAGTACAAGTTTAGTAGTGCTATAACTGCTATAAATGTAGATAGGGTGATGTTATTGTTTGATACGAGTTCTTTGATGATTATTCATTTGGGGGAGAATCCAGTTAGGGGAGGGAGTCCTCCTAAGGATATGAGGGTAATGAGAATAATTGAGATTAGAAGTGGGGATTTATTTCATGAAGTGGATAGGGAGAGGGTGGTAGTTTTTTTATTTAAGTACAGTAGTGAGAATATACTAATTGTAAGTATAATGTAGATGATTAGGTTGAAGATTGTTAGTGTGGGGTTGAAGGTAATAATGGCTATTATTCAGCCCATATGTGCGATAGATGAATATGCTATGATTTTACGGAGTTGTGTTTGGTTGAGTCCTCCCCACCCGCCTATGATAATTGATATTATTGCTATGAATATAATTAAAGAGAAATTGATTGAGGGGGCGATTTGGAATATGATAGAAATAGGGGCAATTTTTTGCCATGTGAGCAGGATTAGTCCGGATAAGAGTGGGATTCCTTGGGTAACTTCAGGGACTCATAGGTGGAATGGGGCTAGTCCTAATTTTATTGATAGAGCTATAGTAAGTATTAGTGAAGATAATTGATTAATAGGGCTTGTAATAGTTCATTGACCTGAGTCTGTGAAGTTAATAATTACAGCTATTATTAAAATTATTGATGCTGTGGCTTGGATTAGAAAGTATTTGGAGGCAGCTTCAGTAGAGCGGGGATTGGCTTTGTGGATTAGGATAGGAATAATAGCTAGAAGGCTTAGTTCTAGGCCCACTCAGATGAGTAGTCAGTGAGAGCTAATTAGGGCAATAAGAGTTCCTGAAAATAATGTAAAGTAAATAATTGAGGCGGTTATAGGATTTATTAGTACGGGAAGGATATAAACCAACATTTTCGGGGTATGGGCCCGATAGCTTATTTAGCTGACCTTACTAGTAGGACATGGTGTATGGGGTAGCACGGAGAATTTTGGATTCTTAGGGTTGGGTTCGATTCCCATTGTTCTAGAAATAAGAGGGTTTAAACCTCTATTATTTACTCTATCAAAGTAACTCTTTTGTCAGACATATTTCTTTAGATTTGAGGGGGAACGGATGCTATAATAATTGGGAGGGAAATGTGTCATATGCATAGTGCTAGTGTTAGAGGTAAAAAGTTTTTTCATAACAAATGTATGAGTTGATCATAGCGGAATCGAGGGTATGATGCTCGAATTCATAGGAATGTTGAAGTTAGGATCAGAGTTTTGATAGCGAAGCTAAATGTGAAGGTTTCAGGGATTGGTGGATTTAGAAGAGCTCCTATAAATAGGGTGGCTGTAAGAGCGTTCATTATAATAATGTTAGTATATTCTGCTATAAAGAAGAGGGCAAATGGACCTGCAGCATATTCAACGTTAAAACCGGAAACTAGTTCTGATTCTCCTTCTGTTAAGTCGAAGGGTGCTCGGTTTGTTTCAGCGAGAGTTGAGATAAATCATATTATGGCTAGGGGTCATGTGGGTAAAAGTAATCAGATGAATTGTTGGGTGGTAATGAGGGTGGATAATGTAAATGACCCATTTATAAGTAAAATAGATAGGAGGATAATAGCTAAAGTTACTTCATATGAGATTGTTTGGGCTACGGCTCGTAATGCTCCGATTAAAGCGTATTTGGAGTTGGATGCTCATCCTGATCATAGGATTGCGTAGACGGCTAGGCTGGAAGTTGCAAGAATGAATAGTACTCCTATATTTATATTGATGAGGGGTTGTGGTATGGGTAGTGGAAGTCATAGAGTGATTGCTAGGGTAAGGGCTAAGGTAGGGGCAATGATAAATAGGGTGGTTGAGGATGTTGAGGGTTTAAGGGGTTCTTTAATAAATAGTTTTATGGCGTCCGCGCAAATGGTGTGTAGTAGGCCGTAAGGCCCTTCAACGTTAGGTCCTTTTCGGAGTTGTATATAGCCTAGCATTTTACGTTCAACTAAGGTTAGGAATGCTATGGCTAGTATAATTGGGATAATTAAGAGAAGGAGATTAAGTAGAAACATTTATGTTAAGAAGAGGAGTTGAACCTCTGAGTATAAAGTTTTAAGTCTTATGCAATTGCCAGGCTCTGCCATCTTAACTAGGCCCTTGTCTAGGGTGGGTTTTTGTAATGTTCTACCAAATTAAGATAGTTTCATTTGTTAGGTCTAAGGCATAGATATACAATTGGCCTCATTTCTCTTGTCCTTTCGTACTGGGAGAAATATGTTAATAGATAGAAACCGACCTGGATTTCTCCGGTCTGAACTCAGATCACGTAGGACTTTAATCGTTGAACAAACGAACCATTAATAGCGGTTACACCATTTGGATGTCCTGATCCAACATCGAGGTCGTAAACTCCACTGTCGATATGGACTCTTGAGTAGAATTGCGCTGTTATCCCTAGGGTAACTTGTTCCGTTGATCAATAAGCTTGGGTCAATTAATGAATAGAAGCTTAGACTGGTCTAGTCTGGGCTAGCATCATTCGGAGGTTATATTTTACTCCGAGGTCACCCCAACCAAAATTTGTAATCTGAGGGCTTAATTTAGTGTTCCGTAGAATGTTATTGGAATGCCTAGATTAGTAAATTTAAGCTCCATAGGGTCTTCTCGTCTTATTTAGTTATTTCCGCCTCTTCACGGAAAGGTCAATTTCACTGATTGAAAGTAAGAGACAGTTAAACCCTCGTTAAGCCATTCATACAAGTCCCTATTTAAGGAACAAATGATTATGCTACCTTTGCACGGTCAGGATACCGCGGCCGTTAAACATATGTCACTGGGCAGGCAGTGCCTCTAATACTAGTGATGCTAGATGTGATGTTTTTGGTAACAGGCGGTGTGAAGACTAGTGATGCTAGAGGTGATGTTTTTGGTAAACAGGCGGGGTTAGTGTTTGCCGAGTTCCTTTTACTTTGTTTAATCTTTCCCTGAGTGCATTCCAGTGTTGGGCTAACAGAGGTAGATAATAAGAATTTATTTTGTATATAATATTATATGCCTGTTAACTATCAGTGAATTATTCGGTCTGATATAAACTTATGCAGGGAGAAATGTTGTTCTTGTTACTTATATTAACATTATTGCTTCTATATTTATATAGATTAGTCCAGTTATGATTTAGGAGGTTTTGTTGGGTTTTAGAATTAAATCGTGTTAGTTGAGTTAAGCTTGAACGCTTTTTTAATTGGTGGCTGCTTTTAGGCCAACTATGGTGATGAATAAAAATTACTCTCTAAATAAGGTTATTTCCTTTGTCTAAAGAGCTGTACCTCTTTAGATTAACAATTAAACTTACATCAAGATTATTAGTGCTTTAGGTAAGTTTAAAGTTGAACTGAGATTCTAGTCTGGGCAACCAGCTATCACCAAGCTCGGTAGGCTTTTCACCCCTACCTACAAGTCTTCCCGCTATTTTGCTACATAGATGGGTTGATTCTTATTAATTGCTCGTAGGTAGCTCGTTTGGTTTCGGGATACTTAGCTGAAATTCTTTTTGCGAAGTTTATTCTAGTTAATTCATTATGCAAAAGGTAAAAGGGTTTATCTTTGCTTTGTTTTACTATCAATTATTCTTTCATCTTTCCCTTACGGTACTATCTCTATAGCGCTAAATGATAATTTCTATCTCCTATACTTTTATTAGGGTAAATGTTTTGTTTGTTTGAGGAGTATTATTGAGTTTTTGGAGTATTTAGGCTAGAATTTGTTCAAAATGTCCATTTAGTGAAATCTTTCGGGTGTAGGCCGAGTGCTTTGTTTAAGCTACATTTTGATAATCCAAACACACTTTCCAGTATGTTTACCTTGTTACGACTTGTCTCTTCTTATTCTTAATATTGGGTAGTATTAGGTATAGTCATAGGGTAAGAATTTGAGGAGGGTGACGGGCGGTGTGTGCGTGCTTTATTGCCCAATTCAGTTAGGCACTCTATTCCTAACTTACTACTAAATCCGCCTTGAGCTTGTATTAAGTTTCATAAAAGCCATCGTTTGGGTTGTTGTTCTAGGAGATGTAGAAAATGTAGCCCATTGCTTACCACCCTATAGGCTACACCTTGACCTAACGTTTTTATGTAGTATTCTTATGCTTACTATGGGACCTTATTAGGGTTTGCTGAAGATGGCGGTATATAGGCTGAATTGCAAAGGGTGGTGAGGTTTATCGGGGTTTATCGATTATAGAACAGGCTCCTCTAGAGGGATATAAAGCACCGCCAAGTCCTTTGAGTTTTAAGCAGTAGCTAGTAGTTCTCTGGCGAATAGTTTTGTTTTTTAAATATTTGTGTTTAGGGCTAAGCATAGTGGGGTATCTAATCCCAGTTTGGGTCTTAGCTATCGTGAGTTCAGGGTAGGTAAGACTACTTTCGTTCTTTATTTTTATTATGGCTAGGGCTTTTTACAGCTTAGCCTAAGCTTAGTCTTATTTTATATTTATCCTTAATCACGCTTTACGCCGTGTTTTATTAACTAGAATTAATCGTATGACCGCGGTGGCTGGCACGAAATTTACCAATTCTGTTATAGCATAGCTTAGTCAAACTTTCGTTTATGTTGCTTAAGTTTAATCACTGCTGTATCCCGTGGGGGTGTGGTTTAGCAAGGTATCGTGAGCTGCTATATTATAGCGAACTTAATGCCTGCTCCTTTTGATCGGGCTAAATGATATAGAGGGCATTCTCACTGGGGCGCAGATGCTTGCATGTGTAAGCTTGCTATGGGCTAATAAAAAGGCCAGGACCAAACCTTTGTGTTTATGGAGTAGTATTACTCATCTAAGCATTTTCAGTGCTTTGCTTTATTTAAGCTACATTAAC